CCTATCCCTTCTTTCTTTGTCTGATTCCAGGGGGAGGGTCCTGGGGAGTTCTTAATAATCAGAATACTTTTTTGTTTATACGAAAAAAAATGGGTCACCCTTTCTGATCTTTCAAACCCCCCCATTTCATTCTTTATCTGATGATCTTTTTGAAAAACAACCTTCATTAAGTGATTCAGAACATCTGTTCCTCGACAATCTTTTTTTATCCTTTTTTTTTTTAAGATGAAATCACTCCATTTAAATTTAAGGCTGGATGACACAACGGAATCTTTCTGTTTTAGACTCGTTTTTCCATATTTCTGTCGTCAGATATCATTAGAATCTTTATGCTTTCTATACGAATAGACCCTTCATTCTATTTCTTTTAGTATCTCATTGAGTTTTCCATTTTTTTTTAGAAGTTCATTGAATAAGTTATAGTTGTTGCTCAATAAATTCATCTCTCTCTTTTTTTTTCTATTTCTTTCGTAGATATGGATAGAATCTAAGAAGTAGTGGACAAACAAAAAAGATGTTCTGATAAACCTAGAAAAGATCAAAACAAAGAATAGAATCTTTGACGAAGGGGATCAAGAACTCTTATTCTTTCGACACAAGAAAGGGCTGGGGAAGAGGCCTTTTCTTGTGCCGAAAACTAGAAACCCAATTCCTCCTCCTTTGCTTTCTATTCTCCACTTAGTTAATAGTGATCTTTTATTTAGTGTTTAGTCGAATTTCATTCTATTATTAGATAGAATAGATATATAATAGAAAACTCACTTTTGTTCTAGGACATTGAAATCTGACAATACTGACATAGTCACACTGCTCGAATTTGGTGGATTGAAAAAGAAGTAGGAAGTGAAAAGGACTTCTTCACAATATACAGACTATGACTAGGAATGGAGTCCAACCAATCCCCGACATATGGTATAAAAAGAATATAAACAAGCAAAAGAGAAAGACTTTGCATCATTTTTTGAATCAAATCATACGAGAATTGCGAATAAGAATTGGATTCTTTTTACGAGCTTCAATTACTGTTGACAATTCTTTGAATCTAGAAATTCATTTCGGATAATTGAACTTTCTCAAACTGTTTCTTTTTAAGAACCAAAAAGATTTGTGCCAAAAGAACAGATGTCAAGAAGAACAAAAGGCCTTGGACACGTAATGGATCTTGAAGCACTATTTCTGCATCCCCTTGACCAAATCCACCCACATTAGGATTACTTGTTAATGGTTGATCCACTTTGATAGACTCGCCCTCCGAAACAAGAAGTTCCGGTCCTGGAGGGATAATATCAACCACTTGACGTCCGTTCGATGCATCCGCTATGGTTATTTCGTAGCCCCCCCTTTCTTTTCGTATGATTTTGCTTACTATACCCGCTGCTGTAGCATTAGAAACTGTATTGTTACTCTTGCTCCCGTCAGGATAAATCTGACCCCTCCCCCTGTTCCCGCCTACATATATGGGATATTTTAAGAAATGAACATCCTTATTAGTATTGGGGTTCGGGGAAAGAATAGGAAAGGCGATTTCACTATATTTTTGACCAGGAACAGGACCTATTACAAGAATATTTTTTTGAGTGGGGCGGTAGCTCTGAAAAGGAAGATTGCCTATCTTTTCTTTCATCTCGGGCGAAATACGATCCGGAGGGGCTAATTCAAACCCCTCGGGTAAAATAAGAACAGCTCCCACATTTAAAGCCCCTTTTTTACCATTAGCGAGAACTTGTTTCAGTTGCATATCATAAGGAATTCGAACAACTGCTTCAAATACAGTATCAGGAAGTACCGTTTGTGGAACCTCAATATCCACAGGCTTATTGGCTAAATGGCAATTCGCACATACAATACGCCCAGTCGCTTCTCGCGGATTTTCATAACCTTGCTGCGCAAAAATGGGATATGCATTTGAAACGGATGCATGAGTTATTATAGATAGCATTAATGATACGGAAATGGATCGAGTAATCTCTTCCTTTATCCAAGAAAGGGTCTTTCTAGTTTGCATGGGCCTGGTCCAATCATTGATCTCAAAATTTCAACAATAAAATGAAGTAGGTTACTAGTATAGTTTCCTACCTACGATTCTGCTATTTACCAAAGTAGTTTACTGGAATATAGGACCCCAGAGGGGTAGAAGGGGTAAATGCGGCTTTGTGTACAAAGCAATAAGGATAGGAATTGTATCGTCGGATCAGATCTTTTTTCAGTCAGATTCAATCATTGAATCATAAAGGACTACAAGTGACGGGGATACACAGTTTAAATAATTGAAGGCCAAAGAGTTAAAAACGGTATGTAAAACGACTGGACAAAGGCAAGTAAGAAGAGATCTAATTTGATCGTTATCGTTATGAATAAATCGAAAGGCGGAGCTAATTAGGAATTCCCAACCACTGATCGAATGGAATCCGAACAAAAAATCAGTTAATAAAAGAAGAAAAAAGGCTTTTTTTGTGTCACTTAAATTATAGAAGGATTCCTTAATCCAAGAGTTAAGAATAACAAGTTCTTCATTACCCAGAATAGAACAAACACTTAGAATAACGAAAGAGATTATATTTGTCGAGAAGTGCAAAATCGTATGGATACGATCATCATTGTACATATTCATCAATTGGATCGTTTCTTTGTGGATTCCTATACGAAACTTTTGTAGATCTAGTTTGGGGCATTCCTTTATCATTTCGTCCAAGAGAAGGAGTTCCTCTAATTCTATGAATTTTTTTAGAACACTTTTTTTTTGAATATCAATCAGAAAAGTTTCGGATTGACTGATATTCAACCAATTAGTAACCCAAGATTCTAGAATTTTATTAAATGAGAGAGAGATCCACCAGGGTAAAAAGACTATAGATGCAAGATATAGAAAGGGAGTGGGTGTTTTTTTTTTTTTCATTTTTTCATCATTAATTTTAAAATGAATGCTTCTTTTGAAGAAACTTCAATTAGGTTATGCTATATAAAAAAAGATTTATAAAGAGCATCCATACGTTTCTTCCCTGCTTAGGTTATGCTATATAAAAAAAGATTTATAAAGAGCATCCATACGTTTCTTCCCTGCTGCCGAAAGCATGTCTTCTATTTCTTCGGTTCATTTCTTTCAAAAGACTTCCATTGGGACACGCAAGAAATAGGCTAATTCAGCAGCCTTTTTCTCAATTTCGCGTGGAGTCCAATTCTCGGCAGTACGGGTTAAGGGAATGGCCCCCTGACCTCTGATTTCCATATAAAGGATACGACGAGCATAAAAACCCTCTCTAGCTTCTATTCTGATGGACTGAATATCTTTCATAAGGAATCGTAGGAAGATACGACGGTTTCTTCCGGGGAATCCCCAACGAAAGATACACACTATTCCTTCTTTTCTATCGAATCGATCATAACCACTACCTACATTCCATGAAATTGTGCACCACAAATAAGAGCTTATAAAGAGACCCGCGATTCCATAGAAAGACATCACGACCCCTTGGGGAAAAAAAAGAATTTGCTGAGACGGAAATAAAGATATCAAATTTCTGCCAAGATAACTGGAAGTTCCAACCAATAAGAATGCGAATGAACCTAAAAAAAGGATAAGAGCCCAGAGAAAATTACTTGTTTTTCGAGACCCCGCTATAAGTTCTAGCCATAGATTTTCAGATCTACAATTCATACTAGACCCGGTTTCCTTTTTTTATTGTAAGAATAACCTAAATCAATTTCATTTTACTTGTTACTTTGTAAATTAACAAAAAAAACTAGAATTCATTTAACGATATAGCATCTTTGCACATGCACAAGACAGACTTCTGCCATTTCTCTTCGAGGAAAGCCACATCTTATATCATATTCTGCTAAATAGAATAGATATTTTATCTAAGTCTTGAATTGAAAAAAAAAAAATGGAAAAGATTTTGTTCCATCGGATCTACAAAATCTTATTTTTTTGAACATGAAGAAATAAAGAAGCCATTGCAAATGCTGGAAATACTAGGCCTACTAAAGGCACTAAAATGGAGGGTAAGTTATTGAGAGTTGTCATAGAATGGGCTGACTCGATTTCCTATTTTTATATAATATTTGTCCCTGTTATTGTTCTCTTTTTTATGTTAGAAAGGTATCGGAATCTTAGAAGAATTCTAATGCGTATTTCATATAGAATTCTACTAAGGATAATTCAGTCGATTATGTATAATAAGTGCAAGGAATGTAGAACGAAATAAAAGGACTTATTCATATTTATATATGAATATATATATACTAATATACTTTCATTTTGATTCTCATTATTATTCTTTTTCTTTTATTATATTCTTCTTCTCTTGTTCTTGTCTTCTCATTTTCATTTAAGAAATGAATTTCTTATTAAGAAAGAAAGAGTTTCTTTAAAATTCCCGAGAAATCTTCTAGAATCTAATTCACCAACAAAGATTCTTAATAAAAAGAATGAGGATTCTCGCCACTTGAAAGATATAGAAGGACGTTTGAATTAGAAATTCAATATGGATAATTCTATCCAGATACGCAAGACAAAGAGCATGAAATTCTCTTTGCCTTGCTTCATTTCTCCGAAGGTCGCTTTCTCTTGTTAATAGATGTTAAAGGCTCTAACTTATTCGATTTTTTATTGGATCGCGTACCTTGAACAATCAAGTAAAGACTTGATTGTTCATTGCATTTTGATTCAAAGGAAAAAAAGCGTGCAACTCAAATAAGTGGGTAAAAACACCCTTTAAGAGGGTACGCGGTACGATTTTATCGAGTACGCCCGCTTCGAATAGAGGTTCAGCCTCTTGTGAACCTTCGGGTACTAGCACCTTCAATGTTTCCTCAATTACTATTTTACCTGCAAATGCAATGGTTGCGTTGGGTTCGCCAATAATAAGATCCCCCAACATACCAAAACTAGCAACCACCCCACCAGTAGTCGGAGATGCAAGGAGTGCTAAGTAGAGTAATTTGAGCGTTTTATTTGCCTCTTTGCGAAAATAATGCAAAGTGCCAGATATTTTAGCCATTTGCATCAAGCTATAACTTCCTTCTTGCATGCGCGCCCCCCCGGAAGCACACACTAGAATCAGAGGTAAAACTGCATTGCTAGCAGTTTCGACTAAACGGGCAATTCTCTCACCTACTACGGATCCCATACTACCCCCCATAAACCAAAACTCCATAGCCCCAAAAACTAAAGGAATAGCGTTTAGCTGACCTTTGCCTGTTTGAATAGCTTCAGGCAATCCCGTGTCTTTTGTATAATCAAAGATACGGTCTTGATAAGGGTCATCTTCTTCTACATCTACATTTTCCAAGGCTTCTTGCTCCTCTTTATACTTCTCTAGACCTAGATCCTCAATCTGTTTCTTCTTGTCTTCGTCCTGTTTCTCTGATTTTTGGGCTGTACTTTCCCAAAGCCCTGATTCTGTAGAATTGGCCTTGTACTCTGAAGAGTCTTCAGATTTGTGCTCTGAAAAGTCGTGCTCTGAAGAGTCTTCAGGTTTGTGCTCTGAAAAGTCGTGCTCTGAAGAGTCTTCGGGTTTCTGCTCTGAAAAGTCGTGCTCTGAAGAGTCTTCGGGTTTGTGCTCTGAAGAGTCTTCAGATTTGTATTCTTCAAAGTCTTCAGGTTTGTGCTCTGAAAAGTCGTGCTCTGAAGAGTCTTCGGGTTTCTGCTCTGAAAAGTCGTGCTCTGAAGAGTCTTCGGGTTTGTGCTCTGAAAAGTCTTCAGATTTGTAGACTGAAGAGACGTAAGAAAAAAAAAACGTCATCAGGTTCAGGTTCCGGCACAAAGACTTCCGCCTAGACCTACCAAATACCCGATCCAATAGCGGATCATTTTCATACCAGAGGTTGCGCAGAAATTGTACAAAACAGAAAAGAACTGTAAAATCTACCAGCCTCCCTCCCTCTATACCGTCCTCCGTGATCGTAACCGAAATCCGCCTTGAATGCCATTTTCTAACCTCCTCGTGAAAATCCTTATTCTGCCTTGAGTACCATTTTATAAACGCCTTGTGAAACACCTTACACGTCCGTGTATCTGGATTGAAATCGGGATCACCGCTTAACAACTTAAGCTTGTACCCAAGGCTATTCCAAGTACAATCATGGTACACACACTTATTTTTAGATTCAGCTGCTGAATACGAACCCGAAGCGGACCCCAACCCATATCTATGCCGATATTTATCGGCATGCTGGTACCCACACCTATGCCAATATTTATCGGCATGCTGGTACCCACACCTATGCCAATATTTATCGGCTGAATCCGAATCCCAATCGGAATGCTGGTACCTACATTGATCTTCTGAATCCGGGGGCCTTTCCTCGTTCCCATCCCATCTCTCGGGGTCCTTGTCCTTCTCCACCCCGGATGAAAAACATTCCTTATTAGCAACCCCCTTTTGTACAAATTGCCAGTATTTCTCTTGAAAAAGAGCTTCATCTGAATCCCACTCAATGGGATCTACGCAGGTCAAGCCTTGATGCATAGAATAAAAAGTATTCAAATCCATCAAAAAGTGAATTCTGTCAGAACTATTTACTTTGAGATGAGAGTCGCATTGGTTACAAATGTTCATATCTAACTTTAAATGTTGCCTAAAATGCAACGCCTCGCAAATCTCGCACAGAGTCCACAAATGCGCGTATGAAGGTTCCTCCTGAACCTCTGTATTCTCCTCAATCGGAACCTCTGTATTTTCACCAATCAGAACCTCTGTATTCCCCTCAATCAGAACCTCTGTATTCTCCTCAATCGGAACCTCTGTATTCCCCTCGATCAGACTCTCTGTATTTTCATCAATCGGAATCTCTGTATTCCCCTCAATCAGAACCTCTGTATTCTCCTCAATCGGAACCTCTGTATTCCCCTCGATCAGACTCTCTGTATTTTCATCAATCAGAACCTCTGTATTCTCCTCAATCGGAACCTCTGTATTCCCCTCGATCAGACTCTCTGTATTTTCATCAATCGGAATCTCAAGTTTAATACGACTAATAATACGACTAAGTGCTTTTTCCAGCACTGGGGGTGTGTTATTCCCCATATTCACAATTGAGTTCTTCATAAATAGAAGTCCTTTAAAAAAAAAATTATGTGAAACACTCGGTATACCGAGCTTCGAGATCCATTAACATTTAGTCCAATATAGATGAATTGGCTTGGGGGTAAAGGTTCGGAGATTTTCAATTGAAAATCTCCGAACAAACCGAGAGCTCATAAACGGAATATCGAACGAGTTCTTTTCTTATCAAGTGCGAAGTCTAAATCAAACTTCGCAAAAAACAAACAAGTTTCAATATCCGGATCCGGGCCCGGATCACTATTCAGTATAGTGAATATAGAGACTTTTTTCAACTTGAAAATCAAAGGGGAAACATACAAGTTGAATGAATATCTGCTGCCGCGTCACTGTTCATTATAGTTGAACAGATACGTTTTTGTCAACTTCCAAGCCCAAATCTTTGCTTTTCAAAATTGTAAATATCAAAATACTAAGTTGTGATACTTAGCTCGAT